ATTATTTCTATATGTGACATAATCATTATTTTTATTAATATATAACCATTTCCGTTGAATTGTTAGATTAATTATTATATATTAGTAATTTACTAATGAATATATACTTAATTGAATTTGAAATTTTTTTTTTATCTAAATTAATAGATATCTATTAATTAATTAAATATTTATATATTAATAGATATCTATTAATTTAACTTAGTATAGGAACAAAAATAATTTTTTTGACGGGTCAATATAAAAATTGATACCCTAAAATAAAATATGAAAATTTTATTAAATTTTTTTTAAAAAAAAAAAAAAAAAAAAATTATGATTTGTTTATACTAAATAAATTTATTAGTGTTAATATTAATTAATAAAATTATTTATTGTTGTTTTTAATTTTATATATTAATATCATTTAGGGGCTGATATTTAAAAATTATAGGGAGGAATTACCAAAATTTAATTATTTATGTATATAATTTATATTGTTATTATTTTTAAAAATGTAATAATAGAGTTTTCATGTTTGTATTTATATATAAATGTAATTTAAATTTTTATGATTTGTTTATACTAAATAAATTTATTAGTGTTAATATTAATTAATAAAATTATTTATTGTTGTTTTTAATTTTATATATTAATATCATTTAGGGGCTGATATTTAAAAATTATAGGGAGGAATTACCAAAATTTAATTATTTATGTATATAATTTATATTGTTATTATTTTTAAAAATGTAATAATAGAGTTTTCATGTTTGTATTTATATATAAATGTAATTTAAATTTTTATGATTTGTTTATACTAAATAAATTTATTAGTGTTAATATTAATTAATAAAATTATTTATTGTTGTTTTTAATTTTATATATTAATATCATTTAGGGGCTGATATTTAAAAATTATAGGGAGGAATTACCAAAATTTAATTATTTATGTATATAATTTATATTGTTATTATTTTTAAAAATGTAATAATAGAGTTTTCATGTTTGTATTTATATATAAATGTAATTTAAATTTTTAAAATTTGTTTTTACTAAATAAATTTATTTTTAATAATAATATTTGTTAAAAATTTATTTATTTTTATTTTTTTTTTTATATAAAGTTTTATTTTGGCTTTTAAATTTGTTATCAGTTTAATTTATATGTAAATTTTTGTGTGAAATTTTATTTATTTTAATAGTAAATAATTTTTTATTAGTCGCAGTAATTAATATTATTAATTAAGGAAACTTAGAGATAGTAATATTGAAGAGTATTGGCTAAATTTGTGCCAGCAGCCGCGGTTATACGAATAATACTAATAAATTTATTTAGGTTAAGTTAAATTGATTTTTTATAAAATAAAAATAAATTTATTAGGTGAAATTTTAAATTTATAATAATTTTAAATAAAATAATTAAAGCTTGGAAATTTTATTTATAAACTAGGATTAGATACCCTATTATTTAAAGTGTATATTAAAAACCTAAGGTAGTAGTAGTTATGTTCTTGAAACTTAAAAAATTTGGCGGTATTTTAGTCTATTCAGAGGAACCTGTCTTGTAATCGATAATCCACGATGGACCTTACTTAAGTTTGTAATCAGTTTATATACCGTCGTTATTAGAATATTTTATAAGAAAGTTAATTTTCAAGATTTTTAAAAGGAAAATATATCAGATCAAGGTGTAGCTTATATTTAAGTATTGATGGGTTACAATAAAATTATTTAAATGGATATAAATTTGAAATGTTTATTGAAAGTGGATTTGATAGTAAAATTATAAAGATAAATAATTTGATTTTAGCTCTAAAATATGCACACATCGCCCGTCACTCTTATTACTAAGGTAAGATAAGTCGTAACATAGTAGATGTACTGGAAAGTGTACCTAGAATGCAATTTAAAGCTTATTCAGTAAAGCATTTCATTTACATTGAAAAGATTTTTGTGCAAATCAATATAAATTGATTATATTTTATTTATTAATGTTTTATTTTTATATTATAAATTATTAAAAGTAATTATTAAAAGATTTGTTTGAGTATTTTATAAAGAAAAAATAATTTTAATTATAGTTAAATAGTATTGTGAAAGAAAATTGAAATAATTTGAAAAATTAATATTTTAAAAGAAAATTTAGTTTATTGTACCTTGTGTATCAGGGTTTATCAAATAAAAATTATTTAATATAATTTTCTCGATTTTAAAAGAGTTAATATATTATAAAAGTTAATGTGACAAAATTATTTTGTATAATATATTTGAAATGAAATGTTATTCGTTTTTAAAGGTATCTAGTTCTTTAAGAAATAAATTTAATTTATAAATTTTATATCATTTAATTAAATATATTAATTAAATGATTATTTAATTTAAATATTTTATGGGATAAGCTGTGAAATAAATTATTAAAAATTATTAAATAATTTAATAAATATAAGCTTAGAAATAGCTATTATTAATGAAATTGTTATAATTTATTTTATTAGATTTATTATTTATTAAATTTTAATTATATATTAAAGTATTTATTTTAATTATAAAAATAAAAAAATAATGATAAAATTAGTATATTATATTGTATAGATATAATTAATTGATAAGTTTTTATAAAGAACTCGGCAAAAATAATGTTCGCCTGTTTAACAAAAACATGTCTTTTTGAATTTTTTTTAAAGTCTAGCCTGCCCACTGAATAATTTAAATGGCCGCAGTATACTAACTGTGCAAAGGTAGCATAATCATTAGTCTTTTAATTGAAGGCTGGTATGAATGGTTGGACGAGATATTAACTGTTTCATAAAAAATTATAGTAGAATTTTATTTTTTAGTCAAAAAGCTAGAATAAATTTAAAAGACGAGAAGACCCTATAAATCTTTATATATAGATTATTAGAATTTTGTAGATTTTTTTTATTATAATAATTAATTATATTTTATTGGGGTGATATTAAAATTTAATAAACTTTTAATTTTTAAGATCATTAATTTATGAATAATTGATCCGTTATTAACGATTAAAAAACTAAGTTACTTTAGGGATAACAGCGTAATTTTTTTGGAGAGTTCATATCGATAAAAAAGATTGCGACCTCGATGTTGGATTAAGATATAATTTTAGGTGTAGCTGCTTAAATTTTAAGTCTGTTCGACTTTTAAATTCTTACATGATCTGAGTTCAAACCGGCGTAAGCCAGGTTGGTTTCTATCTTTAAAATGTTAAAATATTTCAGTACGAAAGGACCTAATATTTAATAAATAATTATTTTTATATTGAATATAAATAATTTATACTATTTTGGCAGATTAGTGCAATAAATTTAGAATTTATTTATGTGAATTTTATCACAAATAGTACTTGTTTTTTATAGAAAATTTATTATTTGTTGTTGGTAGATTATTGTTAATTATTTTTGTATTAGTAAGAGTTGCTTTTTTAACTCTTTTGGAACGTAAGGTTTTAGGATATATTCAAATTCGTAAGGGTCCTAATAAGGTTGGTATTGCAGGAATTCCTCAACCTTTTTGTGATGCGATCAAATTATTTACTAAGGAACAAACTTATCCTTTATTATCAAATTATATTTCTTATTATTTTTCTCCAATTTTTTCTTTATTTCTTTCTTTATTAGTTTGAATATGTATACCTTTATTTGTTAAGTTATTTTCTTTTAATTTAGGATTGTTATTTTTTTTATGTTGTACAAGTTTGGGGGTTTATACAGTTATAATTGCAGGTTGATCTTCTAATTCTAATTATGCTTTATTGGGGGGATTACGAGCAGTAGCTCAGACAATTTCGTATGAAGTTAGATTAGCTTTAGTTTTGTTAAGTTTTATTTTTTTAATTGGAGGTTATAATATATTAATATTTTATAAGTATCAATTATTTATTTGATTTTTATTTATTATATTTCCTATAGCTTTAGTTTGATTTAGAATTTCTTTAGCTGAAACTAATCGTACTCCTTTTGATTTTGCAGAAGGGGAATCGGAATTAGTTTCAGGATTTAATGTAGAATATAGAAGAGGAGGATTTGCTTTAATTTTTTTGGCAGAGTATGCTAGAATTTTATTTATAAGTATATTGTTTTGTGTTATATTTTTAGGAAGAGATGTATTTTCTTTATTGTTTTATATTAAATTAACTTTTATTTCATTTATATTTATTTGAGTTCGTGGGACTTTACCACGATTTCGGTATGATAAATTAATATATTTGGCTTGAAAAAGTTTTTTACCTTTTTCATTAAATTTTTTGTTATTTTTTGTAGGGTTTAAGATTTTTTTAATTTATTTTATTTAAGATATTTTTTTTTAGTAAAGTTAATAGAAAATTTGATTTCTATCTTATGTTTTCAAAACATATGCTTATTTCAAGCTCATTAACTAGTTTAATAAGCTAGTTTAATAAGTTATCTCATCATTTAATAATTAGAGGGTTAAATATGAAGTATGAAAAGTATAAGACAGTTAAAATTTGTCCAATTAAAACATATGGTTCTTCAACTGGTCGAGCTCCGATTCATGTTAATAAAATTACAATTACTGTTATTAATCAAAATAAAATTTGATTAATTGGATAAAATTGAATTCCTCGAAATTTACTTAGATGATAGAATGGTAGAATAGCTAAAATAGCAATAGATAGGACAAGGGCAATTACTCCTCCTAATTTATTAGGAATAGAACGTAAAATTGCGTATGCAAATAGAAAATATCATTCTGGTTGAATATGAACTGGTGTAACTAGGGGGTTTGCTGGAATGAAATTATCTGGATCTCCTAATAAGTAAGGATTAATTAATACTAATAGAATTAGAATTATTGTTATTACAATGAATCCTACAATATCCTTAAATGTGAAATATGGGTGGAATGGAATTTTATCAATGTTTGAATTTAATCCTATGGGGTTATTTGATCCTGTTTCATGTAGGAATAAAATATGGATTATTGTTATTGCAAGAACGATAAAAGGTAAAATGAAATGAAATGTAAAAAATCGTGTAAGGGTTGCATTATCTACTGCAAATCCTCCTCATACTCATTGTACTAAATCAATTCCTAAATAAGGAATTGCGGATAGTAGATTAGTAATTACTGTAGCCCCTCAAAAAGATATTTGTCCTCAAGGTAAAACATATCCTATAAAGGCAGTTCCTATTACTAGGAATAGAATAATTACTCCTACTAATCAGGTAGGGGTAAATAAGTATGATCCATAATAAATTCCTCGTCCTACATGTAAGTAAATACAAATAAAGAAGAATGATGCACCATTAGCATGTATAGTTCGTAATAATCATCCATAATTTACGTCTCGACAAATGTGATTAACTCTATTAAATGCTAGGTTAATATCTGCTGTGTAATGTATAGCTAAAAATAATCCAGTTAAAATTTGAATCATTAAACATAAGAATAATAGAGATCCAAAATTTCATCATGCAGAAATGTTGATAGGTGCTGGTAAATCTACTAAAGCTCTATTTGCAATTCTAGAAATTGGGTGTTTGATTCGTAAAGGTTTGTTCATGTTAGTTAAATATAGGTCGTAAAGGTCCCTTAAATAGTTTAGTAATTTTAACTACAGCAATTAATGTAATTAATAGGTAGTTTATTAATATGATAGTTAACAAATTTGTTGGGTAGTTATATAATTTTATTAAGGATATAGAATTTTCAAGAATGTATGAATTTATATTAAAAATTGATTCAATTTCTATATTAGAATATTGAGTTAAAATATTTTTGTCAATAAAGAATAAAATTGAAATTCTTAATAAAAATATAATAATTGTTGTAATTATTAATTTAATTGAAAATGTAAATATTTCATTAGAAGCTAGTGATGTTACATAAATGAATAGTACTAGTATTCCTCCTAAGAATACTAGAAATAGGATATAAGAAAATCAAAATGTTTTAGTTATTAATCCTGAAGTTAAGCAAATTAATGTTGTTTGAATTAGCAAGGTTAAACCTATAGCTAGAGGGTGTTTTATACTAAAAAAGATGAAATTAAAAATAAGTAATAATGTTAATAAAATTCATTGTATAATTAATAAAATTCATTGAATAATATCAAGAGGTAGTTTAATTAAAATATTAATTTTGGGGATTAATGATAAAGAAATTTCTTTTCTCTTGAAGTTTTAAAAGAATATTTCTTATTTTTGATTTACAAGACCAATGTTTTTATTAAACTATTAAAACTAATGTTAATAATTTTAAATTGAATTTTATCTAGTATTTTATTTATTATAGGAGTGTTTACTTTTGTATCTAATCGTAAGCATTTATTATCTATATTATTAAGATTAGAATATATTGTTTTAAGATTATTTTTATTATTATTTATTTATTTGAATATATTAAATTTTGAATTTTTTTTTAGAATAATATTTTTAACTTTTAGTGTATGTGAAGGGGCTTTAGGACTTTCAATTTTAGTAAGTATAATTCGTACTCATGGTAATGATTATTTTCAAAGATTTAATATTTTACAATGTTAAAAATTATTGTTTTTATTTTGTTTTTATTTCCTTTATGTTTAATACATAATACTTATTGAATGGTTCAGAGTTTTTTATTTTTATTAAGATTTATTTTTATTTTAATAAATATGCATAGAAATTATTTTATGTCTATTTCTTATTTTTTTGGTTGTGATATAATTTCATATGGATTAATTTTATTAAGTTTATGGATTGTTTCTTTAATATTAATAGCAAGAGAATCTATTTATAAATATAAGAATTATACAAATTTATTTTTAGTTAATATTATTTTATTATTAATTATGTTAGTATTAACATTTAGAAGAATAAGATTATTTATATTTTATTTATTTTTTGAAAGAAGATTAATTCCAACTTTATTTCTTATTTTAGGTTGAGGATATCAACCTGAACGTTTACAAGCTGGTGTATATTTATTATTTTATACTTTATTAGTATCTTTACCAATATTAGTGGGTATTTTTTATTTATATAAGGTTACAGGTACAATGAATTTTTATTTATTAAATAATTATATATTTGAGTTGGAGATTTTATATTTTTCTTTGGTAGCGGCCTTTTTAGTTAAAATACCTATGTTTTTGGTTCATTTATGACTTCCTAAGGCTCATGTAGAAGCTCCAGTTTCTGGGTCAATAATTTTGGCAGGAATTATATTGAAGTTAGGGGGTTATGGATTATTACGAGTTTTGCCTTTTATACAGTTAATGGGATTGAAGTTTAATTATATTTGAGTTAGAATTAGATTAGTTGGGGGTGTTTTAGTAAGTTTAATTTGTTTACGTCAAACTGATTTAAAGGCTTTAATTGCTTATTCTTCAGTTGCTCATATAGGAATTGTTTTAGCAGGATTAATAACAATAACTTATTCAGGAATTTGTGGATCTTATACATTAATAATTGCTCATGGGTTGTGTTCTTCTGGGTTATTTTGTTTAGCTAATATTTCTTATGAACGATTAGGAAGTCGTAGACTTTTAATTAATAAGGGTTTATTGAATTTTATACCTTCTATAGCTTTATGATGATTTTTATTAAGTTCTGCTAATATAGCAGCTCCTCCAACATTAAATTTATTAGGGGAAATTTCTTTAATTAATAGAATTGTTAGATGATCTTGGGTTTCTATATTAATATTATCTTTATTATCTTTTTTTAGAGCTGCTTATACCTTATATTTATACGCTTATAGACAACATGGAAAAATTTTTTCAGGGGCTTATTCATTTAGTGGGGGTTCTATTCGAGAGTTTTTACTTTTATTTTTACATTGATTTCCTTTAAATTTATTAATTTTGAGGGGAGATATATGTATATTATGATTATGTTTAAATAGTTTAAATAAAATATTGATTTGTGGTGTCATTGATGAGAGTTATTCTCTTTAAACCGTGAAATATTTATCAATTTGTACAATTAGATTTATTAGACTATTTTTTTTTAGTTTATCTAGTTTTTTATTAGGAATTATTTTTATTATAGGAGATTATAGTTTATTTATTGAGTGAGAAGTAGTATCTTTTAATTCTATAAATATTGTTATAACTTTATTGTTTGATTGAATAAGTTTAATTTTTATATCTTTTGTATTGATGATTTCTTCTTTGGTAATTTTTTATAGAAAAGAATATATAAGAAGTGATTATAAAATTAATCGTTTTATTATATTAGTACTTATATTTGTTAGATCAATAATATTATTAATTATTAGTCCAAATTTAATTAGAATTTTGTTAGGTTGAGATGGATTGGGACTTGTTTCTTATTGTTTAGTAATTTATTTTCAAAATGTAAAATCTTATAATGCTGGGATGTTAACTGCTTTATCAAATCGTATTGGTGATGTTGCCTTATTATTAGCAATTGCTTGAATATTAAATTATGGAAGATGAAATTATGTTTTTTATTTAGAAGTTATAAAAAGTGACTTAGAGATATTAATTATTGGAAGTTTAGTTATGCTAGCTGCTATAACTAAGAGAGCTCAAATTCCTTTTTCTTCATGATTACCGGCTGCTATAGCTGCTCCAACTCCTGTTTCTGCTTTAGTTCATTCATCTACTTTGGTAACGGCAGGTGTTTATTTATTAATTCGGTTTAATATTGTATTGAGAAGCTCTTGGATAGGGAATTTATTATTATTAATTTCTGGATTAACTATATTTATAGCAGGATTAGGGGCTAATTATGAATTTGATTTAAAAAAAATTATTGCTTTATCTACTTTAAGTCAGTTAGGATTAATAATAAGTATTTTATCTATAGGTTATTATAAATTAGCTTTTTTTCATTTATTAACTCATGCTTTATTTAAGGCTTTATTGTTTATATGTGCGGGAGCTATTATTCATAATATAAATAATTGTCAAGATATTCGTTTAATAGGAAGATTAAGATTAATAATGCCTTTAACTACTACTTGTTTTAATGTTGCTAATTTAGCTTTATGTGGAATACCTTTTTTAGCTGGATTTTATTCAAAGGATTTAATTTTAGAAATAGTATCTTTATCTTATATTAATATATTTTCTTTTTTTTTATATTTTTTTTCAACAGGTTTAACAGTTTGTTATTCATTTCGTTTAGTTTATTATACTATGACTGGAGATTCAAATTTTTCTTCTTTAAATATATTAAATGATGAAGGTTGAGTTATATTAAAAAGTATAATAGGTTTATTAATTTTAAGAATTTTTGGGGGTAGCATATTGAGATGATTAATTTTTCCAAGTCCTTTAGTAATTGTTTTACCTTCTTATTTGAAGTTATTAACTTTATTTGTGTGTATTGTAGGAGGGTTAGCAGGTTATTTAATTTCTAATGTTTCTTTATTTTTTTTTAATAAGGCTTTAAATAATTATAATAGATCTTATTTTTTAGGATCAATGTGATTTATACCTTATATTTCTACTTATGGAATTATAAATTATTCATTAATTGTTGGTAAATTAGCTGTTAAGTCTTTTGATCAGGGTTGATCTGAATATTTTGGTGGTCAACAATTATATTATAATTTAGTTAAAAATTCTCAGTTAAATCAGGTATTACAAAATAATAATTTAAAGGTTTATTTATTGAGTTTTATTCTTTGAATTGTGGTTATATATATATATATAATTTGTTTTTAATTCAAATAGCTTATATTTAGAGTATGACACTGAAGATGTTAGGGAGATAAATTTATCTTTGAATATAGTGAATTTTTTTTAGTAATTTATAAAAAATGGATTTTTAATTTTACAATGAAAATGTAATGTTTTTGTTAAACTATATAAACTGAGAAGTATAAATGGAGTTTAACCATTAAAAGATAAAAGTTAGCAGCTTTTTCTTGAACATCATACTTCTTTAATTGGAGAATAAATCTCAGTTCTATCATTAACAGTGATAAGCCTCTTTTTGGCTTCAATTAAAGAATAAGGGTACATTATACCTAAGATTAGGTCGAAACTAATTGCAATATATCGCTTCATATTCAAGGTAGATTGAATGATCAATACTTTTTGAATGCAAATCAAATGTTATAATTAACTACAACCCTATTAGTTAGATCAGTTTAGTATTCCTTGATTTCATTCATGGTAAAGACCAATAAGTAAAATTAAAATAAAAATAATTGATGTAGTTGTTCAAATAAATAGATTTGAAAATTTTACAATACAAATAATTGGTAGAATTAGTGCAATTTCTACATCAAAAATTAGAAAAATAATAGTAATTAGGAAAAATCGAAGAGAAAAAGGTAATCGAGATGAGGATTTTGGATCAAAACCACATTCAAAAGGAGATGATTTTTCTCGGTCAACTAATGTTTTTTTTGATAAAATGGATGCTAGTAATATTACGATTATAGAAATTGTTATAATAATTGAACTTATTGTTAAAATTGATAAAATTATTTATCTATACTATTAATAATAGACCATATGATTGGAAGTCAAATATACTTTTTATACTATATAGATAATTAATTACCTATTACCTCCCTCCACACCATAATTGATACATAAAGGAATAATCATACAATATCAACAAAGTGTCAGTATCAGGCAGCAGCTTCAAACCCAAAATGGTGGGTTTTTGAAAAGTGATTATTTAAGTGTCGGATTAGGCAAATTAGTAAAAATGTAGTTCCAATTAATACGTGAATTCCATGAAATCCAGTTGCTATAAAGAATGTTGAGCCATAAACTGAATCTGCAATAGTGAAAGGTGCTTCAATATATTCGTAAGCTTGAAGAATTGTAAAATAAATTCCTAGTGTTACGGTAAAAAATAAACTTTGTGTTGCTTGGGAGTGATTTCCTTCCATTAATCTGTGGTGTGCTCAAGTTACTGTAATTCCTGAAGTTAATAAAATTACAGTATTTAGTAATGGAATTTGAAATGGATTAAATGGGGTAATTCCTATTGGAGGTCAGATAGCTCCTAGTTCAATAGAAGGTGATAATCTTCTATGGAAAAAAGCTCAAAAAAAAGAAACAAAAAATAGAACTTCTGATAAAATAAATAAGATTATTCCTCATCGTAAACCTGTTGTGACAGCTTCAGTATGAAGACCTTGAAAGGTTCCTTCTCGGGAAACATCTCGTCATCATTGATAAACAGTTAAAATAGTAATAATATTTCCTAAAAGAAATAAAGATATATTATATTGGTGGAATCATTTTACTATTCCAGCTACAGTTGTTATTGCTCCAATTGAAGCAGTTAAGGGTCATGGACTATAATCTACTAAATGAAAGGGGTGATTGAGGTGAGTTGACATTTAATTTACTTCTCTAGAATAAAGAGTAGAAAGAACAGCAAATACATAAGATTGAATTATTGCTACAGCTGATTCTAATACTAATAAAGCAATTTGAGTAATAATTAGTACTCTTAAAAGAATAGTTGACATAGAAGGTCCTGTATTTCCTAATAAAGTAAGTAATAGATGACCGGCAATTATATTAGCAGTCAATCGAACAGCTAAAGTTCCTGGTCGAATAATATTACTAATTGTTTCAATGCATACTATAAATGGTATTAATACAGCAGGAGTTCCTTGGGGAACTAGATGAGCAAATATATGTTGAGTGTTATTAATTCATCCGAATAGTATAAAACTTAATCATAAAGGTAATGCAAGAGTTAAAGTTAAGGTTAAATGACTTGTACTTGTAAAAATATATGGAAATAATCCTATAAAATTATTAAATAAAATTATTGAGAATAATGAAACAAATAGAAAGGTTGATCCATTAGCTCCTATAGGCCCTAATAGAGTTTTAAATTCTTTATGTAGGGTTAATAAAATGTTATTTCAGAAAATATGATATCGGGAAGGTATAAGTCAATAAGCAGACGGAATTATTAAGATTCCTAGGAAAGTTCTTAATCAATTTAATGATAAATTAAAAATACTAGAAGAAGGGTCAAATACAGAAAATAAATTTGTTATCATTTTCAATTTAATGAATTTATTGATTGTGTTTTAATCGAAAGACTTGATTTAGGTATAGAAGGAATAAAAGAATAATAATTTATTATATTAAAAATTACAAATGCAATAGAAAAAATAATAAATAAACTTAATCAACCAATTGGTGCTATTTGAGGGATTAAAAAATATCAATAAATTGATAATTTTAGTTTGACAAACTAATGTTATTTATTTAACTAATTTTTTCATTAGAAGTAAGTGCTAATTTACTATAAAATGGTTTAAGAGACCAGTACTTGCTTTCAGTCATCTAATGAAGAGTTTATATTATTTGAGATTCATTTGATAAAAAAATTTACAGGAATTCTTTCAATTACAATTGGTATAAAACTGTGATTAGCTCCACAAATTTCTGAACATTGTCCATAAAATAATCCTGGGCGGTTAATTAGGAAATTTGTTTGATTTAAACGTCCAGGAGTTCCATCAACCTTTACTCCTAAAGCAGGTACTGTTCAAGAATGAATTACATCGGCAGCTGTCACTAAAATTCGAATTTGAGAATTTATAGGTAGAACCACTCGATTATCGACATCTAATAATCGAAATCTATCTAAAGATAATTCATTAGTAGGAATTATGTAAGAGTCGAATTCAATATTAGTAAAGTCTGAATATTCATAACTTCAGTATCATTGATGACCAATAGTTTTTAATGTAATAGAAGGTTCATTAATTTCATCTAATAAGTATAAAAGACGTAAAGAAGGGAAAGCAATAAATAACAAAATAATTGCGGGTAAAATAGTTCAAATAATTTCAATTGTTTGTCCATGTAAAAGATATCGATTTACATATTTGTTAAATAATAATATAATTATTAAATAACCTACTAAAACAGTAATTATTACTAAAATTAATAAAGTATGATCATGAAAAAAAATTAATTGTTCTATTAATGGAGAAGAACTATCTTGTAAACCTAAATTAGCTCATGTTGACATTTATTATTTCTAATAAAAGTAAAATACTTTATATATGGAGCTTAAATCCATTGCACTAATCTGCCATATTAGAAATTAGTTAATAATGGCAATTCGGAATAACTATGTTCAGCTGGGGGGGTGTTTTGTAGTCATTCAATAGATGAATTTAATTGAACTGGGAATATTACTTGTCGTTGAGAAGCTAATCTTTCTCAAATAATAAAGAAGAAAAATAAGATTCCTAATAATGAAATTGTTGATCCAATTGTTGAGATTACATTTCATGCTGTATAAGCGTCTGGGTAATCAGAGTATCGTCGAGGTATACCTGCAAGTCCTAAAAAGTGTTGAGGGAAGAAAGTTAAATTTACTCCTATGAATATAATAGTAAATTGACTTTTTAATATCTTTGTATTTAATGTTAATCCAGTAAATAAAGGGTATCAATGTACAAATCCTGCTATAATAGCAAAGACAGCTCCTATAGAGAGTACATAGTGAAAATGAGCTACTACATAATAAGTGTCATGTAAAATAATGTCAATTGATGAGTTAGCTAAAACAACTCCTGTTAATCCTCCTACTGTAAATAAAAATACAAATCCTAATGCTCATAAAGTAGCTGGGGAATAATTTAATTGAGTTCCATAAAGAGTAGCAAGTCAACTAAAAATTTTAATTCCTGTTGGAACGGCAATAATTATTGTTGCTGAAGTAAAATAAGCTCGTGTATCTACGTCTATTCCTACTGTAAATATATGGTGAGCTCATACAATAAATCCTAAGAGACCAATTGCTAGTATAGCATAAATTATCCCTAAAGATCCAAATGTTTCCTTTTTACCAGATTCTTGACTAATAATATGAGAAATTATTCCAAATCCTGGTAAAATTAAAATATAAACTTCAGGGTGACCAAAGAATCAAAATAAATGTTGGTATAAAATAGGGTCTCCTCCTCCAGCTGGATCAAAGAATGATGTATTGATATTTCGATCTGTTAATAATATAGTAATGGCTCCGGCCAATACAGGTAAAGAAAGTAATAAAAGAAGAGCTGTAATTACTACTGATCATACGAATAAAGGTATTCGATCAAAAGTAATTCCTGTTGATCGTATATTAATTACTGTAGTAATAAAATTTACTGCTCCTAAAATTGAAGAAATTCCTGCTAAATGAAGTGAAAAAATAGCTAAATCTACAGAAGCTCCTCCATGAGCAATATTAGATGATAACGGAGGGTAAACAGTTCATCCTGTTCCAGCTCCATTTTCTACTATACTACTTACTAGAAGTAATGTTAGAGCAGGAGGTAAAAGTCAAAAACTTATATTATTTATTCGAGGAAAAGCTATATCTGGAGCTCCTAATATAATTGGCACTAATCAATTTCCAAATCCTCCAATTATAATAGGTATTACTATAAAAAAAATTATAATAAAAGCGTGAGCTGTGACAATTACGTTATAAATTTGATCATCACCAATTAGTGCTCCTGGATGACCTAATTCTGCTCGAATTAAGATTCTTAGGGAAGTTCCCACTATTCCCGCTCAAGCTCCGAAAATAAAGTATAAAGTTCCAATATCTTTATGATTAGTAGAGAATAACCATTGTTGCGATTAAATGGCTGAAATTTAGGCAATAGACTGTAAATCTATTTATGAGAGTTATTCTCTTTAATCATAAATAATTGGCTTTATAGTCAATAATGACATTAGACTGCAATTCTAAAGGAGTAAATATTTACTAAGGCTTAAAAGATTATTCTTATATTTATAGCTTTGAAGGCTATTAGTTTATTTAACTTAAAGCCTTAAAGCAGAAAATATAAAGAAAATATTAAAAATAATCCTATAGAAGAGAAGAATGAATATGATATAAAAGTTATTAGATAGGTTGAATTATAAGATGAATTAATTATTCAGTTATTTTCATGGTAATTAAGTATAAAGGCTCTATAGGATAAACGCGTATAAAAATATAATGTAATTAGAGTTATTAAAACCATGAAAGTTAATAAAAATAATTGGTTATTAATTACTAGGGACTGAATTACTAGTCATTTTGGTAAAAATCCTAAAAATGGAGGTAATCCCCCTAAAGACAATAAGTTAAAAAATAAAAAAAACTTTATTGTTTTTGAATGAAAGGATAGTGTGAATAATTGATTTATATGAGATGTTTTAAATATGTTAAATATAAAGATTATTGTAAAAGTTAAGAACGTATAAAATAAGAAGTAAGTTATTCATATTATATTTCTATCATATATTGCGGCTAGTATTCATCCTAAATGATTAATTGAAGAATAGGCTATTAACTTACGTAGTGATGTTTGATTTAGCCCTCCTAAAGCACCAATTAATCTTGAAAGAATAATTCTAGTAATAATTAAAGGTTTAAAGATAATGTATGAAATTAATATTAAAGGGGCAATTTTTTGTCATGTTATTAAGATTAAAGCATTTAATCAAGAAAGTCCTTCTATTACATTAGGGAATCAAAAATGGAAAGGGGCAGAGCCTCTTTTTAATAGAAGTGAAGAAAAAATTATTATTTCTATTAAAAAGTTAGAATTAATTTTATTTGAGTTCAATAGAAATAAAATTGTAGCAAATAAGAACACTGATGAGGCTAATGCTTGTGTTAAGAAGTACTTTAGTGAGGCTTCTGTTGATATTAATTTATTGTCTCTTATTAGGGGGATAAAAGATAATAAATTAATTTCTAAACCTATTCAAGCTCCTAGTCAAGAATTAGCTGAAATAGAAATTAGTGTTCCTATTATTAAAATTACAAAAAATACAATTTTTGATGAATTATTAAAAATTTTTTGACGAATTATTAAAAATTAAAAAGAAAAGGATTAGAACCTTTATAAATGGGGTATGAGCCCAGTAGCTTAGTTAGCTTATCTTTTTATATTTTGGTGTATGATGCACAAAAGTTTTTGATACTTTTAGAAATAGTTTAATTCTATTAAATATAATGAATGTAATATTAATTACATGATTTACCCTATCAAGGTAATCCTTTTATCAGGCAATTCATT